TCTGTTTTCTGGGTTTGGAAAAGCGCAGATTTTCAAGAAAGAGAATCTTATGATATGCTGGGAATATTTTATGATAATCATCCACGCCTGAAACGTATCTTAATGCCTGAAAGTTGGATAGGCTGGCCTTTACGTAAGGATTATATTGCACCCAATTTTTATGAAATACAAGATGCTCATTGAATAATCAGAAACAAATATTCATTTCTCCAACTCCAGGTATTAAAAGAATATTTGGACGTTTTCTTATAGACCAAACAGAGTAATTGACGTTTCATTCATTAGGTGGGCTAAAAAAAAATTAGAGGGTTCATTGAAATTATCAAATTTTGAAGATACTTTTTTGGATGAGCCGAGCCAATAGGATGAAATTAAAACAGTTCCACATCATGAACTATGTACCGCGCACATCACTTAGAAGGGCTCTAGAAAGTAACATAGGAAGAAATAAAGAAATAGAATATGAAAAATAGAATGAAATAATATTCTATTTGTACTGTATCTAAGATCAATCTTGGCTATTCACGCCCCTCACCTAGACTCTGCTTTTTGGTCTTTCAACTAAACAATTGAAATTTACACTTTCGACTATGTATGAAGTCATAACATTTTTTTTACTGGCGGAGACACGAACAAATAAAAAAGTAAGAAGAAACAAAATGGAATTCGTTTCTTTTGTATACTTTGAAATACAAAAAATACACGAAATACAAAAAATACACAATATCCATCGTTTCTTTTACCCGTTTTAGATACATAAAACTTAATTAGTAAGGGGCTCCGACACTTAGATGGATAAGTATGTATCATGATCTATAACTAGAACACTGAATATGTATGTCGACCCATATCAATTAATTTGTAAAATAGATACTTATACAAATTACTCATGTGCCAGGAACCAGATTTGAACTGGTGACACGAGGATTTTCAGTCCTCTGCTCTACCAGCTGAGCTATCCCGACCATTCACGACGCATCATCCTCATTTTATTTTAATATAGGACTTGGGTCTATGTCAATTAAAAAAATGAAAAGATATTACAAAGATATTACAAAGTAATATCCAGGCCCTGTTAGAATTTCTTGTATTTTCAAAAAGAAAACTTTGTAAGTTTCAATACAGTACAAATAATACAAATAATGATATGGATTGTTAATTATTTAATTTTATTAAATTATTCAAAGATGCTCATTTGTACACGTATGATATATATCACATACAAGGCTTATGATGTGATAATAAAAAAAATTTCCGCTCAGATCGGTTTGTGAAATAGTAGAGTGAGAATGACTAAGAACTATAAACAATTTTGAGTCACTAACAAAAGGAGAAGATAAATAATTAGGGAGGCAATCAGTTCTTTTTGGGGATAGAGGGACTTGAACCCTCACGATTTCTAAAATCGACGGATTTTCCTCTTACTATAAATTTCTTTGTTGTCGATATTGACATGTAAAATGGGACTCTATCTTTATTCTTAATCCGATTAAAAAATTCTTCAAAATAAAAAGATTTATCAGACTATGATGGAGTGAATGTTTTGATCAATGAATATTTAATTCTTTTTTTTTCTATCATATTCATAGAAATAGATAGAAAAAAATTATAGAACCAGTTGGAGTCGTCATTAATCATTTTTAATCATTTGGCGATAGTATTTCAGTAAGTATACATCCGTAAGTATACATATGTATATAGGTTTATCTTTCATCTTTTCGGAAGTTTCGATGGAAGGATTCCTTTATGAACACAATGCAGCCAACTCCATTTGTTAGAACAGCTTCCATTGAGTCTCTGCACCTATCCTTTATTTATTCTCGCTTTATGAAACCCTTGTTTGTTTTCATAACACGGGATTTGGCTCAGGATTGCCCATTTTTAATTCCAGGGTTTCTCTGAATTTGAAAGTTATCACTTGGTAGGTTTCCATACCAAGGCTCAATCCAATTAAGTCCGTAGCGTCTACCAATTTCGCCATATCCCCCTTTTTTTGTGATGCGATTAGGATCACACACATCATGATGCCGTTTACTCTTTTTGTTCATTTCCATTTATATTATGATTATGCTAAAACCGTTGAATTCATTAGATATCGATTCCTGTATTGAAAAGTGGTTTCTCCGATTTGATTTCGTATCTATCTTCTTTCATTTTTATTGGAGACCGTAGTTGGTCCAACTAGAAATTCAATATAGATATATATCGCATAACATATATCTATTATAATATATATGTATATTATATATATATGTCCCTATTCCTATCATTTTTAGTGTGCAATTTTGAATACTTAAACGGTCGATTCTTTTTTTTTCCTCTTAGGTTTCCCCTTTCCAAATGAAACCCTAGGAATGTTTTATTATGGTCTGGATTGCCCTTTTCTCTTCATATCCTTTTCTTAGGGCGGATCATAAAAAAAATGACAACGACAAAGGGTAATTTAGTATTTCAAATTTCAGTAATAGCCATATCTAATCGAATAGATATAATTAATCAA